AATGAATTGCCCGATAAAAGGATTACCTTGATAGGGTAAATAATGTAATAAAATTACATTCATTAATTATATTTAATAGAATTAAACTATTTCTAAAAGCATCAAAAGCTTTTGTGCTTCATACACCAAAATATATATATAGTTGGATAAGCTAATTGGGCTATTGGGTTCATACCCCATCTATAAAGGTTTTACTCCTTTTCTTTTTAATTTTTAAAAATTCAGCAAAAATTTTATTTTTATTTGCAATAATTAGTGGGTCCCTCATCACTATTTCTGCAAATTCTTGATTGGGTGCTTGAATAGGATTAGAAATTAATTTATTATCTTTTATTCCTCTAATAATTAATAACAATTTAATATCTTCAGAAGCAAGATTAAAATACTTTTTAACCCAAACATTAGCTTCAATATTATTTCTTTTTTCTATTATTACATTGATTTTTTTAATAAACTTTTCATTTTTTAAAAATTTTATATTATATTCTTCTTTAATAATTAATTCTACTTTACTATTAAAAAGAGGCGCAGCCCCCTTTCATTTTTGATTTCCAACTGTTATAGAAGGATTAAGTTGAATTAATAATTTTATTTTAATAACATGACAAAAAATTGCCCCTATAATTTTAATTTCATATAATTTAACTCATTCTTTTTTATTGATTATTATTTGAAGATCAATTATTATTGGATCTTTAGGAGGATTAAATCAAACCTCTTTACGAAAATTAATAGCATTTTCTTCTATTAATCACTTAGGTTGAATGCTAGCTGCTCTTTTATTTAGTGACAATTTATGATTAATTTATTTATTAATTTATTCTTTTTTAACATTAATTATAACATTTTTTTTTAAATCTTTTAATGTTTTTTATATTAATCAATTATTTTCTTTATTTATAAATTATCCTGTTATTAAATTTTTTTTATTAATTAATTTATTAAGATTAGGAGGCCTTCCTCCATTTTTAGGATTTTTACCCAAATGATTAGTTATTCAATCTTTAACAATAAATAATTTTTTATTTTTAATTATTGTAATAGTAATAATAACTTTAATTACCTTATATTTTTATATTCGAATTTGTTATTCAGCAATTTTATTTAATTCTTGAGAATTAAATTGAAATTTTAAAACAATATATAAAAGTTTTAATTTTAAAATTTTAAGACTATTATCTTTTATTTCCTCAACAAGATTAATCTTTATCAATATATTTTTTTTATATTAAAAGCTTTAAGTTAAATAAACTAATAGCCTTCAAAGTTATCAATATAAGAATAATCTTTTAAGCTTTAGTATTATTTTTTACTCCTTTAGAATTGCAGTCTAATATCATTTATATATGACTATAAAGCCCAATAAAATTTTGATTAAAGAAAATACTTTCATAAATAGATTTACAATCTATTGCCTAAACTTCAGCCATTTAATCTTTTGCAACAATGATTATTTTCAACTAATCATAAAGATATTGGTACTTTATATTTTATTTTTGGTGCATGAGCAGGAATAATTGGAACTTCCCTAAGAATTTTAATTCGAGCTGAATTAGGTCATCCAGGAGCATTAATTGGAGATGATCAAATTTATAATGTTATTGTTACTGCACATGCTTTTATTATAATTTTTTTTATAGTTATACCTATTATAATTGGAGGATTTGGTAATTGACTTGTGCCACTAATACTAGGGGCTCCTGATATAGCCTTTCCTCGAATAAATAATATAAGATTTTGAATATTACCCCCTTCATTAACTTTATTGCTCGCAAGTAGCTTAGTTGAAAATGGAGCTGGCACAGGTTGAACTGTATACCCCCCTCTAGCGTCTAATATATTTCATGCAGGAGCATCAGTTGATTTAGCAATTTTTTCTTTACATTTAGCAGGAATTTCTTCAATTTTAGGAGCAGTAAATTTTATTACTACTGTAATTAATATACGTTCAACTGGCATTACATTAGATAAAATACCATTATTTGTTTGAGCAGTTGTAATTACAGCAATTCTTCTTCTTTTATCTTTACCAGTATTGGCCGGGGCTATTACTATACTATTAACAGATCGAAATTTAAACACATCTTTCTTTGATCCTGCGGGAGGCGGAGATCCCATTTTATATCAACACTTATTTTGATTTTTTGGTCATCCTGAAGTCTATATTTTAATTTTACCAGGATTTGGAATAATTTCACACATTATTAGTCAAGAAAGAGGTAAAAAAGAAACATTTGGATCTTTAGGAATAATTTATGCAATATTAGCCATTGGGCTTTTAGGATTTGTAGTGTGAGCTCATCATATATTTACAGTTGGAATAGACGTAGATACGCGAGCATATTTTACTTCAGCAACAATAATTATTGCTGTACCAACAGGAATTAAAATTTTTAGTTGATTAGCAACTTTACATGGAGCACAATTAACCTATTCTCCAGCGTTATTATGAGCTTTAGGGTTTGTATTTTTATTTACAGTCGGCGGATTAACTGGTGTAGTATTAGCTAATTCCTCCATTGATATTATTCTTCATGATACATATTATGTTGTAGCTCATTTCCATTATGTTTTATCTATAGGAGCAGTTTTTGCTATTATAGGAGGATTTATTCACTGATATCCTTTATTAACAGGACTAACTATAAATCCTAATTGATTAAAAAATCAATTTATTGTTATATTTATTGGAGTAAATTTAACTTTTTTCCCTCAACATTTTTTAGGATTAGCAGGCATGCCTCGTCGTTATTCTGACTATCCAGATGCCTATCTTTCTTGAAATATTTTATCTACAATTGGATCAACTATCTCATTTATTGGTATTTTAATATTTTTAATTATTATATGAGAAAGAATAATTATTAAACGAAATATTATTTATCCTATTCATTTAAATTCATCTATTGAATGATTCCACAATTTACCTCCAGCTGAACATAGTTACTCAGAACTGCCGTTGCTATCTAATTTCTAATATGGCAGATTAGTGCAATAGATTTAAGCTCTATATATAAAGATTTTCTTTTATTAGAAAATGGCAACATGATCAAACTTAAATTTACAAGACAGAGCCTCTCCTATTATAGAACAATTATCATTTTTTCACGATCATACTTTAATAATTTTAACTATAATTACTATTATAGTAAGTTATTTATTAATATTATTATTTTTTAATAAATTTACTAATCGTTATTTATTATCTGGTCAATTTATTGAAATTATCTGAACAATTTTACCCGCAATTATTTTAATTTTTATTGCAATACCCTCTTTACGATTACTATATTTAATAGATGAAATTAATAATCCTATAATTACAATTAAATCTATCGGCCATCAATGATACTGAAGCTATGAATATTCAGATTTTACAAATGTAAATTTTGATTCTTATATAATCCCTACTAATGATTTAAAATTAAATGAATTTCGATTATTAGATGTAGATAACCGAGTAATTATCCCAATATTTACACAAATTCGAATTTTAGTAACAGCCGCAGATGTTCTTCACTCATGAACAATTCCTGCTTTAGGAGTAAAAATTGATGCAACTCCTGGTCGACTTAATCAAACAAATTTTTTTATCAATCGTCCAGGAGTATTCTTTGGTCAATGTTCTGAAATTTGTGGAGCAAATCACAGTTTTATACCAATTGTTATTGAAAGTATCCCAACTAATTATTTTATTAAATGAATTATAAATAATAATATTTCATTAGATGACTGAAAGTAAGTATTGGTCTCTTAAACCACTTTATAGTAAATTAACAATTACTTCTAATGAAAAAAAATTAGTTAAATTATAACATTAGTATGTCAAACTAAAATTATTAAATTAATTAATATTTTTTAATGCCTCAAATAGCCCCTATCAGATGATTAATATTATTTATTATTTTTTCTTGTATTTATATTTTATTTAATATTTTAAATTATTTTAATTATATACCATTAAAAAATATACAATCAAAAATAAATAATACAATAAAAATTACACAAACCATAAATTGAAAATGATAACTAATTTATTTTCTGTATTTGATCCTTCAACAAATTTATTTAATTTATCTTTAAATTGACTAAGAACATTTATTGGTCTATTACTAATTCCTTCTATATATTGATTTATTCCTTCTCGTCATCATATTATTTGAACTTCTATTTTATTAACACTTCACAAAGAATTTAAAACACTATTAGGCAATTTAGGAAAAAATGGTAGAACATTTATTTTTATTTCTTTATTTAGTTTTATTATATTTAATAATTTTATAGGATTATTCCCCTATATTTTTACAAGTTCAAGTCATTTATTATATACTTTAACACTAGCCCTACCTTTATGACTAAGTTTTATATTATATGGATGAATTAATAACACACAACATATATTTACACATTTAGTGCCACAAGGAACACCTAGAATTTTAATGCCTTTTATAGTATGCATTGAAACAATTAGAAATATTATTCGTCCAGGAACTTTAGCAGTACGATTAGCAGCTAATATAATTGCTGGACATCTATTAATAACATTATTAGGAAACACTGGATCTTCTTTAAGTTATTATTTAATTATTATTTTAATTATTACACAAATCTTATTATTAATATTAGAATCAGCTGTAGCTATTATTCAATCTTATGTTTTTGCAGTTTTAAGAACACTTTACTCTAGAGAAGTTAACTAAATGTCAACACACGCTAATCACCCTTTTCATTTAGTTGATTATAGCCCATGACCTTTAACAGGAGCTATTGGAGCAATAACAACTGTAATAGGCTTAATTAAATGATTTCACCAATATAATATAAATTTATTAATTTTAGGATTAATTATTACTATATTAACGATATATCAATGATGACGAGACATCTCTCGAGAAGGTACTTTTCAAGGACTTCATTCATACCCAGTAACAATTGGATTACGTTGAGGAATAATTTTATTTATTATTTCAGAAGTATTTTTCTTTATTTCATTTTTTTGAGCTTTTTTTCATAGTAGTCTTTCTCCAACAATTGAATTAGGAGCTATTTGACCTCCAATAGGAATTGTAGCATTTAACCCATTCCAAATTCCTTTATTAAATACTGCTATTTTATTAGCTTCCGGAGTAACTGTTACTTGAGCTCATCATAGTCTAATAGAAAAAAATCATTCACAAACTTCACAAAGTTTAACTTTTACAATTTTATTAGGTATTTATTTTACAATACTTCAAGCATATGAATATATTGAAGCTCCTTTTACAATCGCTGATGCAATTTATGGCTCTACATTTTTTGTAGCAACAGGATTTCACGGACTTCATGTATTAATTGGTACAACTTTTTTAATTATTTGTTTATTACGACATTTAAACTTTCATTTTTCTAATAAACATCATTTTGGATTTGAAGCTGCTGCCTGATATTGACATTTTGTAGATGTAGTTTGATTATTTCTTTATATTTCTATTTATTGATGAGGTAGATAATTATTTATATAGTATAATAGTATATATGACTTCCAATCATAAGGTTTAAATTTTATTTAATATAAATAATCTTATACACTTTTTTTATAAGTTTATTAATTTTAATTATTTCAATTATTGTTATAACTATTGCCACATTCCTATCAAAAAAAACAACAATAGACCGAGAAAAAAATTCTCCATTTGAATGTGGGTTTGATCCTAAAAATTCCGCCCGGCTACCCTTTTCTTTACGATTCTTTTTAATTGCAATTATTTTTTTAATTTTTGACGTAGAAATTACATTAATTTTACCAATAATTTTAGTTATAAAATCATCTAATTTAATAATTTGATTTTTAACAACAACTTTATTTATTATAATCTTACTAATTGGCCTTTATCATGAATGATCACAAGGAGCATTAGAATGAAGTAATTAAACAAGGGTTATAGTTAAATAATAACATTTGATTTGCATTCAAAAATTATTGATATATCAATTTACCTTGAATATGAAGCGATTAATTGCAATTAGTTTCGACCTAATTTTAGATAAATTTTATCCTTATTCTATTAATTGAAACCAAAATAGAGGTATATCACTGTTAATGATAAAATTGAAAAATATTTTCCAATTAAAGAAATATGATGTATCAAGTAAAAGCCGCTAACTTTTTTCTTTAATGGTTTAATTCCATTTATATTTCTATTTATATAGTTTAATTAAAAACATTACATTTTCAATGTAAAAATAAAAAAAATTTTTTATAAATTACTAAAATTAATTATCTAATATATTTAAAAATTTTACAATTACTTTAACATCTTCAGTGTTACGCTCTAATTTTAAGCTATTTAAATAAATTATTAATAAACTAATTAAAATAATTAATCATAAAACTAATCTTATTAAATAAATTTTTAAATTATTAAATTGAAATATTTGTATTATTAATGAATTAAATTTTAAATTTTTATATAAAACTTGCCCCCCAAAATACTCTCTTCAGCCTTGATCAAAACTTTTAAAAACAAAATTTCCTAAAAATAAAAAAGGATTTAAAATTCCAACAGTAGAAATTAAAGGCATAAATCATATTAAACCTAAGAAAAAACTCATTTTATATAAATTTAAAGTTTTATTAAAATATATTAATGAAACTAAAGAAATAGTATAACCTATAACACCCCCCACAATACAAACTATTAAAGTTAATATTTTTAAATAAAAAGGCAAACAAATTATAGTAGAAATAGGAAAAATTATTCAACTTAATAAACTTCCCCCAATAATAGACATAAATAATAACACAAACTTTCCCCTTAATATTACTCATCTTTCATCTCTTATTAAATGAAAACTTCTTCCCATATAATTTCCAGATAAAGTATAATAAATTAAACGAAAAGAATAACAAACAGTTAAACCAGTTGAAAAAAAATATAAAAAAAAACTAAATAAATTTATATAAGATAATATAACAATTTCTAAAATTAAATCCTTTGAATAAAATCCAGCTAAAAAAGGCATCCCACATAAAGCTAAATTAGCCAAATTAAAACAAGAAGAAGTTAAAGGTATTTGAGTTACTAAATTTCCTATTAATCGAATATCTTGATTATTTTTTATATTATGAATAATAGACCCCGCACATATAAATAATAAAGCCTTAAACAAAGCATGAGTCAATAAATGAAATAAAGCTAACTTTAAAAACCCCATCGATAAAATTCTTATTATTAACCCTAATTGACTTAATGTAGATAATGCAATAATTTTTTTTAAATCGAATTCATAATTAGCCCCTAATCCTGCTATAAATATTGTTAATCCAGAAATTAATAATAAAATTTTCCCTAAAATTGAATCAACTAATAAAAAATTAAATCGAATTAATAAATAAACCCCCGCTGTTACCAAAGTTGAAGAATGAACTAAAGCTGAAACAGGAGTTGGAGCTGCTATTGCAGCAGGCAATCATGCCGAAAAAGGAATTTGAGCACTCTTTGTTATTGCAGCTAATATTACTAGTCCACCAATAATTATTATTTCTATATGATTTTTAGAAATTTCTAAATAAAAAATATAGTTTCATCTACCATAATTTAATATTCAAGCAATAGCCAATAATAAAGCAATATCACCAATTCGATTAGATAACGCAGTTAATATCCCCGCATTATAAGACTTAACATTTTGAAAATAAATAACTAAACAATAAGACACTAACCCTAAACCATCTCAACCTAATAAAATACTAATTAAATTAGGGCTAATAATTAATAATATTATTGAAAAAACAAATATTAATACTAATATAATAAATCGATTAATATTAAAATCTTCACTTATATATTCTTTTCTATAATAAATTACAACAGAAGAAATTAACAATACAAAAGACATAAATAATAAACTAATTCAATCAAATAAAAAAGTTATAACAATTGAAGAAGAATTTAAAGAAACCAATTCCCACTCAAAAAAATAAACCATATCTATTATTAAAAAAATAATTCTTAAAATAAATAAAAAAAAACTTATTAAAAATAAAATAATAAAAAATATAAAACAAATTGAAAAATAAAACACAATTTAAAATGAAAAACTTCATATCTTTGACACCACAAATCAAAATTTTAATAATAAACTATTTAAATATAATCATAATAAACAAATATCTCTTTTTATAATTAATAAATTTAAAGGAAGTCAATGTAAAATTAATAATAAAAACTCCCGAATATTACCATTTCTAATAGAATAAACCCCAGAAAACATTTTTCCATGTTGACTATAAACATATAAAAATAAAGAATATGCTGCACTAAAAAAAGACAATAATCTTAATCTAATTATTGTATATCAAGATCAACCAACAATACTATTTAATAAACTAATTTCACCTAATAAATTTAAAGTAGGAGGAGCTGCTATATTACAAGAACATAATAAAAATCAAAACAAAGATAAACTAGGCATAAAATTTAACAAACCACGATTTAATAACAAACTTCGACTTCTTAAGCGTTCATAACTAATATTAGCTAAACAAAATAACCCAGAAGAACAAAGACCATGTGCCAACATTAAAGTATATGCCCCACATAGCCCCCAATAACTTATTGTTATTAATCCACTAATCACAAGACCTATATGTGCAACAGAAGAATAAGCAATTAGAGACTTTAAATCTAATTGACGTAAACAATTTAAACTAATTAATACTCCTCCAATTAATCTAATTCTAATTCAATAAAAATTTCATTTTAATCCTATTAATTGAATAAAATAAAATACTCGCAATAAACCATACCCCCCTAACTTTAATAATACTCCTGCTAAAATTATAGACCCAGATACCGGCGCTTCAACATGAGCTTTAGGTAATCATAAATGAACTAAAAATATTGGTATTTTAACTAAAAATGCAAAAATTAAACCTAAATATAATCAATCTAAATCATAATTATTAATTAATAGTATAATTTCTAATGTATATCTAGTAATATATAAATAAATAATACTAATTAATAAAGGCAATGAAGCTAATAAAGTATAAAATAATAAATATACCCCTGCCTGTAAACGTTCTGGTTGATACCCTCATCCTAAAATTAAAAACAAAGTTGGAATTAATCTTCTTTCAAAAAAAATATAAAATAATAAAAGATTTAAACTTCTAAATGTTATATATAAAAACAATAATAATATAAGTAATAAAAATATAAAAAATATTGTATAATTTTTATAAAATATAATATTTTCACTTGCTATAATTATTAAAGCACAAATTCAAATTCTTAATAATAATAGACCATAAGAAATTATATCACAACCAAAAATAACTCTTAATTTTATAAAAAAATTTATAAAATTATTATTAATTATAAAAATAAAACATATTATAAATAATAAATTTTGAACCATTCAATAACTTTTTTTTAAAAAACATAAAGGAATCATAAATAATAATATAAAAAAAAATTTTAACATTGTAAAACAGAAAAACTATTAAAATAATCATTTCCATAAGTACGAATTAAAGAAACTAAAATAGATAAACCCAAAGCTCCTTCACAAACACAAAATGTTAAATATATTACACTAAAAAAACTTTCATAATTAATTAAATTTAAATAAATAAATAAATATAAAAATAAACTTAACACTATAAACTCTAAACTTAATAATATTACTAATAAATGCTTGCAATTTAATACAAATACTAAAACACCAGAAAAAAATAAAATAAAAATAAATCTTCAATAAATTAATATTAACATTTGTTTTAATAGTTTAATAAAAACTTTGGTCTTGTAAATCAAAAATAAGAATTCATTCTTTTAAAACTTCAGGAAAAAAAAATTTTTTTTTCTTTAATCTCCAAAATTAATATTTTATATAAACTATTTCCTGATATTTTCATAAATATTTTAATTTTTATTTCAATTATTACTAGTATTATTTTTACTCAAATAAAACATCCTTTAGCAATAGGCATAATATTATTATTTCAAACTTTAATTATTACTATAATCTCTGGATTAATTTCTAAATCTTTTTGATATTCATATATTTTATTTTTAATTTTTTTAGGAGGAATATTAGTTTTATTTATTTATGTTACCTCTTTAGCTTCTAATGAAATATTTTCTTTTTCTAATAAAATTACATTCATTATTTTAATTATTTTAAACTTATTTATTATTTTATTCTTATTTATAGATATAACAATTAGACAACCTTTTACTAATAATATTGACATAATTAATAATAATAATTTAACAATTTATTTAAATGAAAACAATATAAATTTAATAAAATTATATAATTTTCCTACTAATTTATTAACTTTAATTTTAATTAATTATTTATTTCTTACATTAATTATTATTGTAAAAATTACTAATAACTATAAAGGACCTTTACGTCCAATAAACTAATGAATAAACCTATTCGATTAACTCATCCTTTATTTAAAATTATAAATAACGCATTAATTGATTTACCCGCTCCCTCAAATATTTCAATTTGATGAAATTTTGGGTCACTATTAGGAATTTGTTTAATAATTCAAATTTTAACAGGATTATTTTTAGCAATACACTATACAGCAGACATCTCAATAGCATTCAATAGAGTTGCCCACATTTGTCGCGACGTAAACTATGGATGATTATTACGAACTATACACGCCAACGGCGCCTCTTTTTTTTTTATTTGTATTTATTTACATATTGGTCGAGGAATATATTATAACTCTTATTTATATCATATAACTTGATCTATTGGAGTATTAATTTTATTTATTGTTATAGCAACAGCTTTCATAGGATATGTATTACCTTGAGGACAAATATCTTTTTGAGGCGCAACAGTAATTACAAATCTTCTTTCAGCTATTCCTTATTTAGGAAACATATTAGTTCAATGAATTTGAGGAGGATTTGCAGTCGACAATGCAACCCTAACTCGATTTTTTACCTTTCATTTTTTATTTCCTTTTATTACAATAGCAATAATAATAATTCATTTATTATTTCTTCATCAAACAGGATCTAATAACCCACTAGGAATTAATAGAAATATAGATAAAATTCCATTTCACCCATATTTTACTTATAAAGACATTGTAGGATTTATTATTATATTAATACTACTCTCTATTTTAACATTAACAAATCCCTATTTATTAGGGGACCCAGATAATTTCATTCCAGCTAACCCTTTAGTCACTCCAATTCACATTCAACCTGAATGATATTTCCTGTTTGCATACGCAATTTTACGTTCAATTCCCAATAAATTAGGAGGAGTTATTGCCTTAGTTTTATCAATTGCTATTTTATTTATTTTACCAATTACACACATAAGAAAATTTCAAGGAATTCAATTCTATCCTATTAATCAAATTTTATTTTGAAGATTAGTCACTATTGTAATTCTACTTACATGAATTGGGGCTCGCCCAGTAGAAATTCCTTTTATTTTAACTGGACAAATTTTAACAATTTTATACTTTTTATATTACATTATAAACCCAATAATTTCTTTTTGATGAGATAAAATTATTAATTAGTTAATGAGCTTGAATAAGCATATGTTTTGAAAACATAATATAGAAATTAAATTTTCTATTAACTTTACTAAAAAAAATTATTTAAATTAAAACTAAAAATAAAATTTTTAATCCAATAAAAAATATTAAATAATTTAAAGCAAAAGGTAAAAAACTTTTTCAAGCTAAATATATTAACTTATCATACCGAAAACGAGGTAAAGTGCCCCGCACTCAAATAAAAATATATGAAATTAAAGTTAATTTAATAAAAAATAAAAAAGAATAAATATCAGCCCCTAAAAAAATAATTACAAATAAAATTCTTATAAATAAAATTCTAGCATATTCAGCTAAAAAAATTAACGCAAAACCACCACTTCTATATTCTACATTAAACCCAGAAACTAATTCTGACTCTCCTTCTGCAAAATCAAATGGAGTTCGGTTTGTTTCTGCCAAACAAGAAACAAATCAAACTATTCCTAATGGAAAAACAATATAAATAAATCAAATAAATTTTTGATATTCATAAAAATTTAATAAATTATAATTACCAATTAAAAAAATAAAAGACAATAAAATTAAAACTAAACTCACTTCATAAGAAATAGTTTGTGCAACTGCACGTAACCCCCCTAATAAAGCATAATTTGAATTTGAAGATCAACCAGCAATTATAACAGTATAAACACTAAAACTTAAACAACTTAAAAAAAATAATACCCCTAAATTAAAAGAAAATAATTTAACTAAATAAGGTAAACACATTCATAAAATTAAAGATAAAAATAAAGATATAATAGGAGAAAAATAATAAACTAAATAATTAGACATTAAAGGATAAACTTGTTCTTTTGTAAATAACTTAATTGCATCACAAAAAGGTTGAACAATTCCTACCAACCCAACTTTATTTGGACCTTTACGAATTTGAATATAACCTAAAACTTTACGTTCTAATAATGTTAAAAAAGCAACCCCCACTAAAACACAAATTACTAATAATAATATACCAATAAATGATAACAATATTTCCACTACTATTTGTAATATATTACATATATAAATTCTAAATTTATTGCACTAATCTGCCAAAATAGTAATAATATTCAAAATAAAAAATATATTATTTTAATATTTGGTCCTTTCGTACTAAAATATTAATATTAATTAAAGATAGAAACCAACCTGGCTTACACCGGTTTGAACTCAGATCATGTAAGAATTTAAAGGTCGAACAGACCTAAACTTTGAACTTCTACACCCAAAAATAACTCTTAATCCAACATCGAGGTCGCAATCTTTTTTTTCGATATGAACTCTCAAAAAAAATTACGCTGTTATCCCTAAGGTAACTTAATCTTTTAATCAATAAAATTGGATCAAAATTTCATAAATTAATGAAAAAAAAAAATAAAAGTTAATTAAATTTTACTATCACCCCAATCAAATATTACCATTAATTAAAAATTTAATGTATCTTTATAATTTATAATAATAATAATATAAAACTCTATAGGGTCTTCTCGTCTTTTAAATAAATTTTTGCTTTTTAACAAAAAAATAAAATTCTATAAAAATTTTTATGAGACAGTTAATATTTCATTCAATCATTCATACAAGCTTTCAATTAAAAAACTAATGATTATGCTACCTTTGCACAGTCAAATTACTGCGGCCCTTTAAAATTTCAGTGGGCAGATTAGACTTTAAATTAAATTCAAAAAGACATGTTTTTGATAAACAGGTGAACATATTATTTGCCGAATTTATTATAAAAACCTATCAAATAAATATATTTAAACAATTAATTTATACTAATTTTATCATTATTAATTTAAATTTTTAATTAAATTAAATATTTTAATAAAAAATTAAAAAAAAATAAATAATATTTTTAATAAAATAAATTATAACAAATTTATCAATAATGGATATTTCTAACCCTATAATTATTAAAATATTTAAATATTTATAAATATTTATTTTAAAGCTTATCCCTTAAAATATTAATATTATCAAATAATTAATTAATTAATTAATTAATTACATTCAATAATATCTAAATTAAATTTATTTCTTAAAAAACTAGATATAATAAAAAACGAATAACATTTCATTTCTAAATTAATATTATTAATAATTATACTACATTAACTAACATACCAATTTAGCTCTTTTTATTTCGAGAAAAATATATAAATATTTTTTATTTAATAAACCCTGATACACAAGGTACAATAAATTAAATTTTCTTTTTAATTAATTAATTTTCAATTATTTCAAATATCTTTTACAATACTAATAAACTATAATAATAAATAATTATTTCTATAAACAATACTAAAAACTAAATTATTTTTTTTAATTTTAAATTTATTTTATTTAATAATTTTATTTTAAAATCAATTTAAATCGAATTGCACGAATTTCTTTTCAATGTAAATGAAAAACTTTACTAATTAAGCTTTAAATTGTCATTCTAGAAACATCTTCCGATACCTCTACTATGTTACGACTTATCTCATTTTAATAACGAGAGCGACGGGCGATATGTGCATATTTTAGAGCTAAAATCAAATTTCCATACTAAAAAAATTTTACTTTCAAATCCACTTTCATATTAATATTTTCAGCTAATAATCCATATAAAGAGATTAATTGTAACCCATTTTTACTTAAATATAAACTGCACCTTGACCTAACATCAATTTTAATATAAAATTAAGAAAATTTTAATTTTTAAAAAATATTCTGATAACGGCGATATACAAATTGTTAAACAAATTTAAGTAAGATTTAACGAGGATTATCGATTATAAAACAGGTTCCTCTGAATAGACTAAAATACCGCCAAATTTTTTAAATTTAAAGAACATAACTATTAATACTCTAGTAAAATTTTTACATTTTAAATAATAGGGTATCTAATCCTAGTTTATTATTAAAATTTCATAGCCTCAATAATTTTTATTTAATAATTTATTAAATTTAAAATTTCACCTAATAAATTTAATACTTTTATTAATTATTATTTATTTAACTATTTACTAATCATATTTTTTTGCATTTTTTGTATAACCGCGATTGCTGGCACC